TTGATACGGCATTGACTTAGTATTGTAGTATCATATATCAAACTGGGATGTAAGACAGGGCATATGTGCAACTGTTTGCTTTCATATACCATATCTGGTACAGAATATAGAGGGAAAAATTGACCATCAACGAATTTTTAATGTGGATACATATATATCCTTAACATACTGAAACGGCTGCCATTATTGGTATCAAACCAATAGCGATTCATACAAGCTAAATCTTCTAATCGATAATTAGGCCAAAGAAAGAACTTTAATTTAATTAATTCATTTTTATCTCTATCAAGATGTTTACTTTCATCCAAAAATTTACCCCAGTTTTTTATGTTATTCTCGTTGCAAAATACTGGATTTCTATCCACACCATTCCTATTCTTTGAATTGAAAGAAATTAGAATTCTTAATTCTCTACGACGTCTAGACGATAAAATCTTTTCAGGAACAAGCAAATCATAATGATTTTTGTCTCGATTTTCCGTTATTCTTTGATGTCTTGGAGTGGATTCATCCAAATTCTTCTTATCAACATATCTTTGTTCTCGGTATCTTTGATGAGTTTGGTGCTTACTCTTATGAACCAATGAAATACCTATGGTTTGATACATAATCAATTTTCCATAATTTTTTATAGACAGACGAACGGGTTCGATAATCAATACCCCTTTTTTCATCAATTCTGTAAGAGTTAAATTCTTCTGAATCATCATTATATCTAGACTTATTTCTCTTCTTTGAATAGAGGATAGAGTAATTTTTCTTGGATTTATCAGTCTAAGCAGGAGACAATATACCTTGATATTATTGATCATTCTTTGATTCAAAGCATCGTCCCATCTCAATTGAAAAAGCAAATACCGTTTCAGGAAGAAATCCAGTTCTGCTTTTGTGTTGCTCTTGTATTCTTTTTTATTTTTACCCTTTTTCATGGTTGATTCCGCATAATCTTCTTCAATATCTTTTTGTTGGTTTGAGAGAACGGATCCAAGATTTCCTTGGCCTGCGGGTTCTTTTTCTTCTTGATTTCGATTCTTTAATTTCAAAGATTTTTTTTCATTCGCTGGTCTAAAAAAATCCCCTTTTTGCTTTCCATTGATCTTTTTATTTTCACTAGCATTTTCATTTATATTCAAATTTGAAAGAAGTAATTTGCTTGGTATAATCCACGGTTTCATTTTATATGCATTATAAAGTAGCACAAATTCTGGGAAGAACCAAAGTTCCAGATTAGATATGGGGCGGTTTAGTATTTCTTCATTCATTTCCATCCAATCAAAAAATCTTTTTTTGTAATTGGGTGGCTTAATTGCTGGATCTTGATGAATTGTAAGATAAAAAAGATCTTGCTTATCAATTTTATCAATTATTTGGTAATTATGAGTCCCAATCTTAATCTTTTTATTACTGTTGGGATCGGTCTTGATCCAGGCCTCAATATCGACTTTTTTTCTAAGAAAAAAATTGAGCATTTTCCAATCAAAATATTTTCTATCTGGATTTTTTTCCATATACATAATATCACCCCTTCCTAGATAATTATTGATAGGAATATCCCCTAGTATATCAAATAATTTTTTTTTATGTGTGGTGTAATTATAAGAAATCTCTTGGTTCTTATTTACTTGTAATGGTGATCCATAAATATATGAGTCTGTCTTAGTTTCATAATTAATAGATTTATATGATAAAAGATCATATCTATAGTATTTTTTAAAATTATCTTTTTGGTTTGGTAATGAATATACTTCAGAATATTTTTTATTTTTGTAATGAAGTAATTGGTCTTTTTCATATGAATCCCATTTTTTTAAATCTTTCGTTTGAGCCGTACGATGTTCATTGACTCTATTTCTCCATTTTTGTGGTATTAATCTAGACCATCCGATCTGAGATAAACCATATTGATAATGACCTCTTAACCAGTTTTTCCATTGATTCGTTCCATAACTTTGAAGTTTCTTATGACTTAATTCGGAATGAAATATTCCTTGTATTCCAAAAGAATCCTTTATTGCAGTTTTAAGAAAAAAAGACGTTCCATGATATTGAAGAACAGATCTTAACTTATACAAATTTATAATTTGGGTTTGTGATAATTTGTAAAATACATATGCTTGCGACAAGGAAGATAAGTCACAAAAGATATGTGAATTCGTCTTACCATTACTAATATTATAAGGTGACTTTTTTATAGTCGAAATAAATCGAATTGTATTTTGATTTGTTTTATTAATTCTTTCTTGATTTGTTTCATTATTGAAAATGTATTTATCAATAATTTTTTTTGTTGATTCAAGAAAAAGTTGTGTATTGATTCTGGGAATATTAATGATACCTAAAAAAATATCTATGTATATTTTTTCAATGAAAAATTTTATAAAATAATGTAATTTACCGATTAATCGAGCGTTTCTTCTTTTTAATATTTGCCAAATATTTTTTGGTGATTGTAAGTCTACATTATAACTTGTTTTGTTAGGACTACTATTTATTCCTGGAG